TTCCCCTATTATTTATTAGTGAACAATAATTGAATAATTCCTTCATAGAGATAGAGGACATAATTCACATGGATATAGTAAATCTCGCTTGGGCTGCTTTAATGGTAGTCTTTACGTTTTCCCTTTCACTAGTAGTATGGGGAAGGAGTGGACTCTAGAAGTACTACTAATTGAGTTTAGGAACTAAACAGTATCACTTTTTTTTTTATAGATCGTTCGGCAAAGTTTTTTTTATTTAAAATTTCACTATTTCAATTTAAAATTTTATTTTTAAATTGAAATAGAAATGAAAAATATCTTCATTTCGAAATTCTCTTGGATTTTAGTTGAGTAATGTATTCTATGAATAATAAATATATATGAAGAATACTCTTTCAATCAAAGAAATATTTCAATTATTTCCGTGTTCGTATTTTGAAAGTAAAAAAAGTAAAAGGAATACAAATGGTAGGAAATTTATTCCAACTGAATTCTTCATAAATTTTCTATTTCGATGAACTGACTCTTACCAAAGTTAGATATGGACCATGAGGAAGAACGGAACTTTTTTTTTTTATTTTGTTTACCTCTTTACTGTTCAAAGATCAAAGAGAAAATAATTCGGTTATTCCATTACGTGGATACACATTGGGAAACAACATAGTAGTTGTCCAACGAGATACTGCACATCCTAAAATATTGTCTTGGGCGAGTCACATATTGCGCCGCTTGTTTTAGTTTTACTATTTTAGAAATTTTATTTATGTTTTGCTTGTTTTATTGAACCCATTTCATATCATGGTTCAAACGTTAAAAGTTGACGGGTTTTACTAATCCTTTTCGAAATCCGAAGAAGTTCCCATGGATCATTTGTCAACTCCTCAATCAATGACTTCTTCGATGGGTATAATAAAAGAATCTTTTAGTTAGCATTCCGACGAAGAAGTCATTGATTCTTTCGATCGGGATTCATATTGAAAATAATCAGAAATCTAGGAATTCTAATCGTAAAGGTCGCTTTCGATTATTTCAAATTAATTTAATTGAAATCAACACAAATTAAATACAAAATCAACACAAATTAAATACAAATAGATAAAGCAAACAAATAGAATTGGGATACTATATAATATACATAATATACATTATCACTATATATATATTATATATACGTAATTAAATCGATTTCTATATATATAGAAAAGGAATATGATGATACTATTGTAGATTGATCTATATTAATCTATATTAAATTAACCCGCATTACAATACAACTTTATACACTACAATAACAATACTAGATAGTATGGTAGAAAGATTCAGATATTTCTTTCTACCATACTATCGTATCTCATAGAATACGACTGATTCTAGTCTGCCCATTTCATTTAAGACGCGAAATTTTTATCCTTTTCTTCTCTGCAATTATTGATAAGAAATAAAAAATCAAGTTTAATTCAAATTAATCACCTTGGCTGACTGTTTTTACGTATATTATAAGTAAAAAAGCAGTAGGAACTAGAATAAACAGTGCAGTAGCAATAAATGCGAGAATATTTACTTCCATAATCTCATTGTTTAATTTTTCTTTAATTCGCAATAACTCGGGAGTTAATCCCATAGAGATAATAAATCTTTCGCCTGTAAATTCAATGGGATGCATTACATCTCGATGATATCGAATCGGATCAATATCATGAATAACAATATCGGAGCTATCAAATCGATTCATCGTCAAGAATTGAATAGTATAACATAGGACGATCTTTTATCCATACTGAACTCAAAATTGGATTCCCGATACAATCAATAATTCCTTTATTTATTTATCATTCTTTTCCATTCTTTCTTTTCTATAACCTACCGCCCTCTTTGTACAATCATCTGATGAAGTATCATCTAACCGCCTTTCCACTTACCATTGGTTCTAAACAAACCCCAACAAACAATAGAAGCTCAATGAAAAAAAAAGGAAGGAGCTAAGTTATAAACTCCTTTTTTTAATGATCCAATCTTCTTGGAAAACAAAAGAAGTATGATAAAGACGAGTACAAATTCCGGTATAAAAAAATCGAATATTCCATCAAATTAACTATTTTTTTTTTTATATATTTATATATAAATTATATAAATTTAAAAAGTTTGTTCTTTCAAGGAAAAACCCTTATAAAATTAAAAAAAAAAAAAAAAAATGCATTACCTCGCTAATAAAAAAGTGATCCTTGTTTGATCTTTATTTTTTGAATATCCTCTTTCATTGGATTAGTAATGGGACACATATATCAAAAGCTCAATGCGAAATTTGAATGAGATAGATTATTTCAAATTAGTAAAATTTGAAATTGAGGTTACACAAAATAGGGCCCGAAAAGGATATACTTTTATTTTAATCTTAAAATAAAAAGTATTCTATACTATTCTATACACAGTAACTATGTTCAATTTATTTTATATTGTACAAATTCCATTTATGTATGTACTCCCGGGAAACATACAATACTCTACTCTATTTCATATTTCACAGATCGGGAATAATTGAAAAAGCCAGACCCAGTACAGTACGGTATACCGTGGAATCCTGAATCTGATGCTAATAATATAATAATTGTACTAATCCACATATGCCTCTCTCCCATCAATCGAATCGGTACTAGTCGAAGAAATGGAAATTCCCCCATTTGGTTGATGATAAATGTGAAACGAAAAAGAAAAAAAGAAGAGGGATCGCTGTTGGGAATGAAATTATGTTATTTGGACTTCTTTTCACAAAAAATAGAGAGATGAATTGATATAGTTTTTTTATTGGATTTGGATTCGTCGGGACTGACGGGGCTCGAACCCGCAGCTTCCGCCTTGACAGGGCGGTGCTCTGACCAATTGAACTACAATCCCAAGTAAATACCATAATAAAATAAAGTATACATATTTTTATGATTTCATTCTAACCCTTTCAATTTCGATTAGAATTGGCGTGTTGTAACAGAGCTGCGAGTGTGATATATCGATACCCATATGTATATGTACTTTAGTGAGAGCAGCCGGTATTACTAGTAATCCTTTCGGTATTGCCAAATCAATTGGATAATCACTCGTTCAATCAAAAAAGTTTTTTTTTTTTATTTACTCTTTTCCTTAAACTTTACTTTATAGTTACGGATCCTGATATGAATCTAGATCATTAGCAAGATCAGAATTTCTTGTAAAAAGAGAGTAAATAAATAGTGGTATAGATATATCATAAAATGGATTTCTTCCGTATTGGGATTGGGGATCGGGCATTTCTGGAGAGCAACAAATGGGTTATATCATTTCATGGCGGATCGGCAAATTATTGGGCCGAGCTGGATTTGAACCAGCGTAGACATATTGCCAACGAATTTACAGTCCGTCCCCATTAACCGCTCGGGCATCGACCCAGGAAGAATCAATTCCAGGCTTATTGATAATCCACGATCAACTTCCTTTCGTAGTACCCTACCCCCAGGGGAAGTCGAATCCCCGCTGCCTCCTTGAAAGAGAGATGTCCTGAACCGCTAGACGATGGGGGCAGACTTGCACGACCGCCATCATACTATGTTCATAGTATGAATAGTTTTTTAAAATTGTCAATATAATGGAATGGTATGACTCGATACGAAGGATCTTTCCGTCTTTCACGATTCTTTCTATACAAATTTTTTCGATAAAAGTTTGGTTCAAAGGCCACGCCGAATCTCTTTATCCGAATCTCTTTATCAATGATTCAATGAAATATCTTGGATCTATGTTAAATTAGTGGATACATGTATCACTCAAATGAATTTAGTTATGATGTCAATTAGGATAGTCTTGAAACAATTCATTGTATTGATATTTATCAAATCCAATATCAATAAACCGTTTTATTTTACCTATATTATATACTCTATATTAAATTTTATTAAATTATTTAATTTACTTTTACTGGATAAAGAAAATTTTTCATTCCTGAATGAACCCTTATACTTATTATAAGATATATCTATGTACATCTATTATAATAAGTATATATACTAAACTCATAGTGTCTTTATTCAGGAATTGGATCAAACAAGCCCTTTTAACTCAGTGGTAGAGTAACGCCATGGTAAGGCGTAAGTCATCGGTTCAAATCCGATAAGGGGCTTTGCTTTTTTCATAAATCATAAAACTTCGGCAGTAGTATTCATATTTGAAGTGCGAATAAAGATATTGTTGATCTTTGTAATAAAGTAATAAAAAAAAAAGTAACAAACCGTATAATTTAATATTTTAATATATAATCAAAATTATAACATTATAATTAATTATAGTATGGTTATAAATTTGCTATTTTAATAAATTAAATATATTATTAAATAAAAAATATATTATTTATTATTAAATAAATAATATAATTATTATAAATATTATATTATTTATTATAATGAATGGAAGGATAAGTCGTCTCGTTAAATCTTCAAATATTACTATTCCTTTCCTATTTTCCATTATTCCAATTAAATCGATTAGAAATCAACAAAATAAAAAGTAAGTGGACCTAACCCATTGCATCATAATTATATCCACTATTCTGATATTAAAATTCGATAGAGATGAAATTGGATCTTTTTTTTCTTTGGACTACGCGGGAATCTGTCGATATATCCGATTTAATTTTCTTGTTCCTAGACGTTCTATAGGAATAAATTAGGAATGAATAAATTACTATTCCCTTCCTTTACCGAGAAACATTTATTCCAAGTCACAACATACGAGCCATTTTAAATATCTTTCTTTGATTCCAATTCCAGAACACAAGATCCGTTTTATTAGTTATATCTTATATATCTATTTATATATCTAGCAAATCGCTATTTCATGTACTAACTATTTCCATCCATATTGATACATGCAATATTTTTGTTCCGACAACGTAATGGGGAATGTATGCGAGAAGGGTACTTTCATTTCGAGTCTCATATTATTTAATATTTAATTAACTAATATGTATTTAATTCAATACAATATATTAATTTAATAAT